ATTATAGAATTTAGTTTTATATTATTTAGTTAGGATTTACTAATTTAGGATTTTTTTTTATTCATATCGTTTATTATTAATATTTATTATTAATAAATATTTATTATTAATATTTAAAAATATTTAATATTATATATATTATCAAAAAATAGAAAAAAAAGTAATTTCTATTAACTATTTTAATTAGTGAATTTTAGTTAAATTAAATTAATATATTTATTATTCGATTTTATTAGATAAAATCGGTATTATTATTTATTTTGAATATTTTAATTAACTATTTCTTTTAGTTAACATTTTTATTAATAATGTTAGAATAATATAGATTCTATTAATCACTACTTAATAATTAAGTAAAATAGGCAAAAAAATATATGGATTCTAGATTATAGAAAGATTATCTCAAGTTTTTAGTTTTTAAAGAGTATAGAGATCTAGAGCGGGTAGCGGGAATCGAACCCGCATCGTTAGCTTGGAAGGCTAGGGGTTATAGTCGACGTTGATTCATCATCTTGAACGTCTCTAATGCAAAACCGAACATGAGACTTTGGTTTCATTCGGCTTCTTTATGGGATATGGATAAATTTACAGCTATACGCTAGAAAATAAGACGTGAGTGAAAAAAAATTGACCCATAACATCTATGTTAGCTTTTCGTTATTCAAAACAAGGTACTTTCTAGATGATCCCTCTAGACAAGTGGGATTCAAATTTCCCAATTTACAATCCTTCTATTCTAGTTACTTCGTTCTTTATTTCTATTTGAACGAATCCTTAGGAAAAGGATGTTGTTTCCACCGAGGTAAAAAAAAGTCGATGTCTATAGTAAACCAAAGTCATCGTTTAATACTTAATTTTGCTTCAATTCAATTTCGACTATATAAAACAAGGAAAACGTTGAAGATTTAGTTACGATTAGAAATAAACTTTTCTGTCTTTTTCCATAGATTCTTTACTTATACTTATTCAATTGAAAGGATTGATCCAATTAAAATAAAAAAAATTCTGTTTCGTAATTTAATAATCCAATTTTTCAATTTCTAATTGACTGTTGGATACAAATCACGAGAATGTATATTCTTCCTCGAATTTTTCATTAAGATGGTAAAGGATTTAATCCTTTTAAGAAATAAAGTTTTTCATCCGAATATCAGCCAAGGGATCCCTTAACTATTCGTTTCAATTACTAGAACGAATCACACTTTTACCACTAAACTATACCCGCTACGATACAATTATCGTATATAATGAACTTTTTGTCGAGTAAGACAATGGAACATTTTGAATATATTTTATTTAATTAGAAGTTAACTATTTATTTCTATTTCAATTTCTATATTTCAATTTCAAATTCTTTTTTTATTATTTATTTCTATTATATAAATAATAAAATATAAATAATAAAAATAAATAATAATAGAAATTCGAAAAATATAGAATTATAAATAAATTCGAATTAATAGAAATTTATAGAATATATTTGTAGAATAGAAAAATCGACAATTTCGAATTCTAATTATATAGAATATATAGAATTCGAAATATATATTTAATAAATATAGAATTCGAATTTCTATAAAAAACAAAATAAAATAAGTAATTATGAAATTATGGTTATCTTAAAGTAATAAAGCGAGGGGAAAAGCCTTTTTTTTTTCAAGCCTTACTTGTAGTATAATGGAACTACCTGCTCTGTAATGTAACATAATAATTATTCTTATAATTATAATTAGCCTTTTTCAATCGGGAGAGATGGCTGAGTGGACTAAAGCGTCGGATTGCTAATCCGTTGTACGAATTATTCGTACCGAGGGTTCGAATCCCTCTCTTTCCGGTTCCAGTGATGACTTGAATTTTTTTATCTTTTCTTTGAAATTTAGAAAATCTTTTTGCTTTATTTCTTATTTCAATATTCTATTTCATTTTCTATTTCATTTCTATTTAATATTTCTAGTTACAAATTGAAATTTCCAATTTCTTTATTTATATTAATATTTCTATTTCAAATTGTATTTGAAATAGAAATATTAAAAAATCTAGATTCAAATCGAGATGTAGAATAGATAAAGACTGGGTAAAAAGAAATAACATGCTAAAAGTAAAAGAACATTTTAAAATAAGGAAAATCCTTAGAATTTTTATTCTATTCTTCACGTCCAGGATTACGTCCAGGATCATTAGATAAAAACCCAAAGATGAAGAGAGAAACAAAGAATATAACTACTGTGTAAACAAAGAGTTTAAGAGTAAGCATTAGAACATCTCCAAGATCGTTTTTGGTTTGGAAAAAAAATAGATTCTCTATTTTTATACCACATTTTCTATTTTAACACCAAAAAATGAAGTGATTTCTAGAAATAGAAATCAATTTTAAAAAATTCATTTGGAATAAGAGTCGGGTCTTTCTTAGAATTTTTTTTCATAACTACAATTAGGGCACTAATAGAATCTGGAATGAAAAAAAAAATAAAGAATGAGAAAACATAGGGGTGATTTGGAATTCTCGCGTTTATACAATAACTTTAATGTATCCAATAACTTTAATTACTGTTTGAGTTTGGAGCTTAGAGTATAAGACTTATCTGATCTTCTCAATTACTATAATCTTTTTTCTCGAATAAATCATGAATTTTTCTAGGACAGTATTAAAATCTCATCGAAAACTTACAGCAGCTTGCCAAACAAAGGCTAATAGAAAAAAGAGTACAGGGATTACTGGCATAACATCTACGATTGGATTCAAAAAAGCGTAGGCTTCAGGCAATTTTGTGAAGAAAAAATTGCTGGAATAAAGGGCAGAATTAAGACAGATACAAATTAAACTAAAACTATTAAGCATAACAAACATTTTGTTCTTGAAGATAATTGTATTTTGATTGATGACTAAGTTATTAATATGTTATTGATATAAATTATTAATATGTTATTGATATAAAAATGGATCAAAAATAAAGTAAGGTCGACCAAGAACCCGTCTTTATTTATTTTTATTAAATTGATTGTTATTAAACTCACCCAATCAAAAATCCTTCAATTCTCAAATCTAAAAAGAATAGAGGAAATCATATTTTTATACAATATCTTAGTTGAATTATCTATTATGAGCAATCAATTCAGTTGAATTGTATATCTATACATATGAAAATCCGAACAAGACGGTAATGTATTTCCTAGATATTTGGATGGGAATTGACGAAGAACCAATATCAATATTAGTTTTTATTAGTGTTGGATAGAAATATGGGGCGTAGCCAAGTGGTAAGGCAACGGGTTTTGGTCCCGCTATTCGGAGGTTCGAATCCTTCCGTCCCAGATATTCTCTAGAATCTATCATTCTTTCTAATCTATCATAATCTATCAAAAAAAAAATGACACACCCCTTAATTTCACTTCGGTAACTTGAATTGCGACATATAAGATGGAATATCCAAAATGAATTCGAATGACAATTCTTTCGTCTAGCTGATAAATAATATGATCTTCTACTATTTCGATACTGAGTTTTAGCACTCATTATGAAAGACTAACAAAACAATTTCCAATTTTCCCCGAAAAGTAAAAAAAATGTATCCTGCAAGAATCAACCGTTAATCTGATTCTTTGTTTGTATTTGATAGAAAGAAATCGCAAAAAGTGGTATGTTGCAGCCACAGTTTGAAAGGATTAAAGATCACCCAAGTAATCCAACCATTCAAGGGAAAGATAAAGGATCCTGGAACAAGGAAATACCGTTTTGAATTGTCTCAACAGTTTGATCAGAATGAAGAATCAAAATCGATTCTAAAATAAACAAAATGAAAGACAAGTAGAGATCACTCAATAAATGAAATGCTTAAAGGATTTTCTTTTGCCTAGTTAAAAGTTATCCAAACTTCGCCGTAATCAAAGCCAATTTCCTTAATGAAATCCGGGTGTGGTTAATTCATATAATTCATATCCATAATATGTACATATATACCTTTGTAGAACCAGAACTTTTTTCGCTATTACCCCTCTTTCTCTTGTTCTATTCATACTCTATTGATACTTTTTTTCTTTTTTTGCTATTTTTTTTTCTATTTATTTCTATTTGTATACTATTTTACATTTTACTCTATTTGTAGAGTATTTTTTTTATTATTTTATTCAATTTTCTATTTGTTTGTATTTTTAATTTTGAATTTGAGTATGAATAATTTTTTAAGTTTGAGTATTTTTTTTTATTGAATTTCTTTTTATTGAATTTTATTGAAACTCAATTTCAATTAATTCTTTTGTTTTCTCCAGTATAGACCAGTATATATATATATAGTTATTTCTGAACTGAATATATTCACATTGATATTGACAAGAGTGTATCAAATAAATATAATCCCATCTGAGGTAATGGGATCTTATCTGTCGATCTATTTATCCCTGTTTCATAGATTAATTTGAATTGTTTCTTCATTCAAGCGAGGCGTTTGTTCGATTTGTTGTGCTACAACAGTTTTTTTGAATGAAAATATATAGAACTTGAATGTTCTAATGCGAATTCACATTTCTTTATCTTTAGAAAATTATCTATTATTATAGAATAGAATATATAATCTAATATATATATAATCTAATATATAAATATCGAATTCTATAATATAGAAATATAGAATTTCGAATATTCTAATAATTCTAATATATAATATATCTAATATATAATATATATAATTAGATATCTATTATATTTCTAAAATATATCTAATATAGAAGTATAGAAGTATAATATAGAATATTGATAAATCAAAAAATATATATATATAAGTAAAAAAGTCTTTAAATAAAAAAAAAAGAAAAAATATATACTATACAATGTATACTAGAAGAGGTATTCGAAGTGAATCTTAGTAGAATACTAAATGGACTATTCCGTAAGTAGAAATAAGAAATGGAAATAATAACTATAAGTAAGTAAGAATAAATAAAGTAAGTAAGAATAAATAGGGTAATAGACGAAGGTGAATCTAAAAAATTTTATGTTATCTATA